GATAAAAAAACCTTTTCAACGGAAAATCGTCATTTATTTACTTTAATCAGTAAATTTGATAGAGAATCGGGATCGAGTTTAAATTGGAAGGGCCTCTCTTTATTTTCAGAAAAAGAACAAGGAAGGATTGGTTCAGAAAAAAGAGCCAAATTTTACAAATTTTTATTGAATACAATTCTAACTAGCCCTAATGGTCAAAAAACAAAACAAAAATTTGTAATAAAAGAAATCAGTAAAAAAGTCCCTAGATGGTCATACAAACTTATTACCGAATTGGAATTCCTGTCGGGCGCAGCTCATGAAGGCCTACCATTGGATTATCAGATACGTTCAAGAAAAAGGGATCGTGTAATAATTTATAGGCCTACTAAACGTAGTCGAAAAGCAAGTGTCAAAAATTGGGTGTCTATTAGAGACTATTCGGAAGAATCAGATTTTCGTCGAGAATTCATCAAAGGTTCTATGCGTGTTCAAAGGCGTAAAACTGTTATTTCTAAATTGTTTCAAGCAAATGCGCATTCCCCTCTTTTTTTGGACAGAATAAAAAAATACCCCTTTTTCTCTTTTAATATCCCTGAACGGATGAATTTTTTTTTTAGAAATTGGATGGGTAAAGGATCAGAATTTAAAGATTATACAGAGGAACAAAAGGAACAAAAAAAAAGGCAAAAGGAAGAACAAGAAAACAAAATAAAAGAAAAAACGTGGATAAAAATCGCGGAAGCCTGGGATTTCGTTCCATATCCACAAGCAACAAGAAGTTTAATTTTAATAATTCAATCAATTTTTAGAAAATATATTTTATTACCTTCATTGATAATAGTTAAAAATATTGGGCGTATTTTATTATCTCAACCCCCCGAATGGGCTGAGGACTTTGATGAGTGGAATAGAGAAAAGCATATTATATGTACCTATAATGGTGTTCAAGTATCAGAACTCGAACTTCCCAGAAATTGGTTTAAAGATGGTATTCAGATAAAAATAGTATTTCCTTTCTATTTGAAACCTTGGCACAGATCCAAATTGAAGCCCTCTTTTTCTTCTTATAAAGATCTAAAGAAAGAACAACAAAAATCTTATTTTTTAACGGCTTGGGGAGCACAAACTACCCTTCCCTTTGGTTCTGTCCCCCCAAAACCTTCCTTTTTTAAGCCTATTTTTAAAGAACTTAAAAAAAAAATTCAAAAAACGAAAAACAATAATTTTAAAGTTCTAAGAGTTTTAAAAGAAAGAACAAAATATTTTCTACAAGATTCAAAAGAACCAAAAGGGGTGGTTATCAAAAACGTTTTATTTGTGTTTATAAAAAAAATAAAAAAAGAACTCTTAAAAGTACATCCAACTCGATTATTTATATTGAGAAAGGTGTATGAATCCGGCGAAACTAACAAAAAAAAAGATTCTATAATTAGGAATCAGATAATTCACGACTCGTTTAGAAAAATTAAATTTACAGATAATACAAATTATTCACTGAGAGATAAAAAAATTAAAAATCTGACTGATAGAACAAGCACAATAAGAAAGAAAACAAAGAGTCTTATGAAAGAAAAAAACAGTAACGCCAAGAAAAGAAGTAGTCCTAACAAAACAAGTTTTAATGGAAAAGAAAAATCACCAAAAAATTTTTTTAAAATCTTAAAAATAAAAAAAAGAAGCACTCGATTAATCTATAAATTATATTTGTTTATAAAAATTTTCATTAAAAGAATATACATCGATATCTTTCTATGTATCATTCATATTGGCAGAATTCCTACACAACTCCTTCTTGAATCAAAAAATTTTTGTTTTGATAAATACATTTACAATAATAAAGCAAACCAAGAAATAAATAAAAAAAAAAAAGAAATTAATTTTATTTCGACTCTAAAAAGTGCATTTTACACTATTAAAAATAGTAAGAGGAATTCACGTCTTTTTTTTGACTTATACTCCTTATCACAAGCATATGTATTTTACAAATTATCACAAACCCAAGTTATTAATTTGTATAAGTTAAGATCTATTTTTGAGTATCATGGAACTCCTTTTTTTCTTAAGACTGCAATAAAAAATTCTTTTTTAACACAAGGAATATTTCATTCCGAATTAAGACATACTAAACTTTCAAGTTCTGAAACGAATCAATGGAAAAGCTGGTTAAGAGGTCATTATCAATACAATTTATCTCAGATTAGATGGTCTGGATTAATACCAAAAAAATGGCGAACTACAATAAATGAAGGTGGTATGACTCAAAATAAAGATTTAACAAAATGGAATTCGTATGAAAAAGACCGATTACTTTATCACAAAAAACAAAAGGATTTTAAAGTATATCCATTACCAAACCAAAAAGATAATTTTACAAAATACTATATATATGATCTTTTATCATATAAATCTATTAATTCTGAAATAAAGAAGTCCTCATATATTATTTATGGATCACCATCAGAATTAAAAAACAACCAAAAAATTACTTTTAATTACAACAATAATAAACAAAATTCTTTTGAAAACCTGGAGGAAATTCCTATCAATCATTATCTAGAAAAGGGTGATATTATGTATATGCAAAAAAATCCAGATAGAAAATATTTTGATTGGACAATTCTCAATTTTTTTATAAGACAAAAAATAGATATTGAGACCTGGACCAAAATGGATTATAACAGTAATATAAATACTAAGCTTGGAAGTAAGAATTACCAAAAAATTGATAAAATAGATAAAAACGATATTTTTTATCTGACGATTCATCAAGATTTAGAAAGAAATCCAATCAATGGCAAGAAACTTTTTTTTGATTGGATGGAAATGAATGAAGAAATCCTAAACCCAATATCGACAAATCTGAAACTTACGGTCTTCCCAGAATTTGTGCCACTTTATAATGTATACAAAACAAAACCATGGATTATACCAAGCGAATTACTTCTTTTAAATTTAAATAAAAAGAAAAACACCAATGAAAATAAAAAATGGAATTTTTTTAGACCATCGAATGAAAAAAGATATTCTGAATTAATGAATCGAAATCAAGAAGAAAAAGAACCCGCAGGCCGAAGAGGACTTAGATCATATGCACAAAACCAAGATAAAATGAAAAAACAATATAAGATCCGGAATAAGATGAGACCAGAAATGGTTTTCTTACGGAAACACTATTTGCTTTTTCAATGGATAATAGACGATGGTTTAATTCCGAAGTTAACTGAAAGAATGATCAATAATATCAAGATATATTGTTACTTGCTTGGACTGAAAAATCCAAGAGATACTACTATATCTTCTATTCAAAGGAAAGAATTAAATCTGGATATAATGGTGATTCGAAAAAAATTGACTCCTATAGAATTGAATAAAAAGGGGATATTTTTTATCGATCCCATCCGTTTGTCTGTAAAAAACGACGGATACTTTATTATATATCAAACCGTAGGTATATCGTTGGTTCATAAGAGTAAATACCAAACTCCTCAAAAATATCGAGAACAAAGATATATCAATAAAAAAAAATTGCATGAATCTATCCCAAGATATCAAATAATAATTCGAAAGAGAGAGAAAAAACATTATGATTTTATCGTTCCTGAAAAGATTTTATCGTCTAGACGTCGTAGAGAATTGAGAATTCTAATTTCTTTTAACTCAAAGAATCTAAATAGTGTGGAGAAAAATCCAGTATTTTGTAACAAGAAGAACATAAAAAGAAGGAATCCTTTTTTGGATCAAAAAAAACATTTTGATAGTGATAAAAACGAATTAATTAAATTAAAGTTATTTCTTTGGCCTAATTATCGATTAGAAGACTTAGCTTGTATGAATAGATATTGGTTTAATACCAATAATGGAAGCCGTTTTAGTATGTTAAGAATATATCCACAATTAAAAATGGGTTGATGGTACATTTTTCCTATCTATTCTGTACCATATATAAAAGCAAACAGATGCACATATGCTCTGTCTTACGTCCCAGTCTATTTTTATTTAATTAATACAAAATAAATGACGTATCAATTTGTTTGGATAAAATCTATAAAATAAACGAATCTACGGAATATTCCGAATTTTAGGTCTAAATTATTTGAGGTTGTGAGTGTAAAAACGGACCATCTCCTTTTTTATCCCTGTCCAACTCAAATTCAAAATGAAATTGGAAATCCATAAATAAATTCAAATTCTTATGTATATGAATTAATACATTAAAATGACTAATATTATTATTACTGATCGATAAAATAAAATATATTTATATGTAAATTAAAGGGTAGAAGGAGCTTTTTTATGATAAAAAATCCATTCAGTGCAATTATTTTGAAAGAGGAAAACGAAGACAACAAAGGGTCTGTTGAATTTCAAGTAGTGAGTTTCACCAATAGGATACGGAGACTTACTTCACATTTGGAATTGCACAAAAAAGACTATTTATCTCAGAGAGGTCTGCGTAAAATTCTAGGAAAACGTCAACGGCTCCTCGCCTATTTGTCAAAAAAAAATAGAGTACGTTATAAAGAATTAATCGGCCGGTTGGAGATTCGAGAAACAAAAAATCATTAATTTGAATAGTCATTTTGAATTTTCGCTTAAATTTTGATGAACCTCTTTTCGCTTTCAGCAATTCATGGAAGAATGAATCGGGAAAAAACCTATGACTGCACCAGCTACACGAAATGACCTTATGATAGTCAATATGGGTCCTCAGCACCCATCAATGCACGGTGTTCTTCGACTCATTGTTACTCTAGATGGTGAAGATGTTATTGACTGTGAACCAATATTGGGTTATTTACATAGAGGGATGGAAAAAATTGCGGAAAACCGAACAATTATACAATATTTACCTTATGTAACACGTTGGGATTATTTAGCTACTATGTTCACCGAAGCAATAACTGTAAATGCCCCAGAGCAGTTAGGCAATATTCAAGTGCCTAAAAGGGCCAGCTATATCAGAGTCATTATGTTAGAGTTAAGTCGTATAGCTTCGCATTTGTTATGGCTTGGCCCTTTTATGGCAGATATTGGCGCACAGACCCCCTTCTTCTATATTTTTCGAGAAAGAGAATTGATATATGACCTATTCGAAGCTGCTACCGGTATGCGAATGATGCATAATTATTTTCGTATTGGAGGAGTCGCTGCTGATTTACCTCATGGCTGGATAGATAAATGTTTGGATTTTTGTGATTATTTTTTAACAAGAGTTACTGAATATCAAAGGCTTATTACACGGAATCCTATTTTTTTAGAGCGAGTTGAGGGAGTAGGCATTATTGGCGGAGAGGAGGCAATAAATTGGGGTTTATCGGGACCAATGCTACGAGCTTCCGGAATACAATGGGATCTTCGGAAGGTTGATCATTATGAGTCTTACGATGAATTTGATTGGGGAGTTCAATGGCAAAAGGAAGGGGATTCATTAGCTCGTTATTTAGTACGAATCAGTGAAATGACAGAATCAATAAAAATTATTCAACAGGCTTTAGAAGGAATTACGGGGGGGCCGTATGAGAATTTAGAAATCCGGCGCTTTGATAAAGTATGGGATCCCGAATGGAATGATTTTGACTATCGATTTATCAGTAAAAAACCTTCTCCTACTTTTGAATTGTCAAAGCAAGAACTTTATGTGAGAGTCGAAGCCCCAAAAGGAGAATTGGGAATTTTTCTGATAGGAGATAAGGGTGTTTTTCCTTGGAGATGGAAAATACGACCACCGGGTTTTATTAATTTGCAAATCCTTCCTCAATTAGTTAAAAGAATGAAATTGGCTGATATTATGACAATACTAGGTAGCATAGATATCATTATGGGAGAAGTTGATCGTTAAAATGATAATAGAAATAGATACAACAGAAGTACAAGCTATCAATTCTTTTTTTAGATTGGAATCCTTAAAAGAGGTATATGAGATCATATGGATGCTTGTCCCTATTTTTACTCCTGTATTAGGAATCACAATAGGTGTACTAGTAATTGTTTGGTTAGAAAGAGAAATATCTGCGGGGATACAACAACGTATTGGCCCTGAATACGCCGGGCCTTTGGGAGTTCTTCAAGCTTTATCAGATGGTACAAAATTACTTTTCAAAGAGAATCTTCTTCCATCAAGAGGAGATACTCGTTTATTCAGTATCGGACCATCCATAGCAGTCACATCAATTCTACTAAGTTTTTTAGTAATTCCTTTTGGATATCGCCTTGTTCTAGCCGATGTAAGTATTGGTGTTTTTTTATGGATTGCCATTTCAAGTATTGCTCCCGTGGGCCTTCTTATGTCAGGTTATGGATCAAATAATAAATATTCTTTTTTAGGTGGTTTACGGGCTGCTGCTCAATCAATTAGTTATGAAATACCATTAACTCTATGTGTGTTATCAATATCTCTACGTGTGATTCGTTGAGACATAAAATTTACTCTATTTCTTATTTCTTTTACTTCTAGGAAGGAAATTTCATGAGTTGAATCTATATTTTTATTCATCATTCGGGTTGATGAACTAAACCAGATAGTTATATGAGTGAAAAAAACAGCTTATTACTTTGCAGTAAAAGGATTCAGTCTCATTTCCTATGTACAAGAGTTAAGTGAAAGTAAACATAAGCGTTATATACTATTTACCCCAAGATTGAGTGATTAGTCATCATGACTTGAAGCGGGTTCAAAAGGAGCAACTATCTAGGGATTTTACTAGTTATTAACATACATGTATTACCCTAATGAGCAGGGTCCTTTTGACCAAAAAGAGTGGATAGTTAGGAACACCAAGGTACACAAAGGATTCGTAATAGAGATTATGTAAGTTATTCAACAGGATTTTTATGTGCATACTGCATAGCATAAAAGGGATTATAATTGGGGCTTTATGTTGGTAGAAATGATGAAGTAGTACTCCCCACGATTCCGATCCAGAGTATGTTCCTATCCACCGATTAAAGAAATAACTATCAAGAACGAAGTAATCCTTTACTTTGCTTTGTTTAAGTATCTTTTTATGAGAAAGGAGAATAGGAACAAAAAAATAAACTCGAAAGAATTAAATTGCACTACAAAAAAAGATCTTTTTTAGAGAGATAGAATTCTTGTAATGTTTCGTGAACTAATGCAATGTATCATTTTTTTGTAATCAAAAATGCTAGGTTGAAATATTTATTGAGATTTCTACAAAAAACTTTTTATTTAAAGGTTAAGTTATTACTCAACAAAAAATTTTAAATTTTTAAAAGATAAGATCAATTCAGAAGCACTTTATAATAAAAAATAATATATAGCAGACAGAATTCCATTGTCTAATTGGGGACCTTGCGATAGATTTGGATTCTATCCTACAAACATATCAAGATAAAAAATTCAAGATAAATAATAGCAAACGGGTCTTAGATTTATTTGTGACCTTTGAGGAGCCGTATGAGGTGAAAATCTCATGTACGGTTCTGTAATAGCGTTGTGAACAGTAATGTTATCGTCGACTATAATTATCTAACAGTTCAAGTACAGTTGATATAGTT